AGGAAAGGAACTGAAAGGGGATGAAAATATAGCTCATATTCTTCTCTTCCTTAGACCCACCATCTATCTGGTTAGCCCCCTCGGTGAAAGAAAGGGAAAGAATTATGAATATTAGCTCTTCCGGAGCACTCTCTTAGCTTAGCTATCTACTAGGGAATCTTATCTAAAGCCTACGATATTTGACTTCTCTCTTTTCCTTGAGATGCTTCCAGTGCGCTTCAAGGGTTCTCGAGTCCGGGAAAGGGGAAGGACAGAGAGGATACCATCTAAGAAGGACAGGGAGGAGACCGCCTCTAAGACGACTCTCCTGGATGAGAAAACTACCCGAGGGCTCGAAGTGAATGAAGAATGATTGAGATGATAGCATAGCTAGGATGAGATCACAGCGCATTCTTTCAAAGAGAAGAAAGTCTCAAAGAAGCCATTCGTAAACCTACAATTTACTTACTACTATCTTCTTATAAGACAGACTGGGAGACAGAAGGGAGGCTCTATTCAACCATTCTAAAAAAGACTGGCTACCATATAAGAAGAAAGAAGAGACTGCCTACTGCTTTGAAAGCGGCTTGGAAGGAAGGGAAGGAAAGACTCCATAACCAAAAGGCAAAGGCGTTGGTCCTACCAAGTGTCCTACTAGGAATATAGGAAGAAAAGCTATTCTTCTTAGCAATTAAAGAAGTGAATTTAATCACCCCGAGAATACTAAGCAGACTTTAACTCCTCCCTTACCGCTCAGATGATTCCCCGATCCGCGAAATCGTCGGATTGTCTTCTTAGAGTTAGAGTAGAGCTATGATGCAGCAAGACTATTAGCCGATAGGAGAATAGTCTGATAGTCTCTTTTTGTCTGAATTCAGACCATTTGAAAACTCATTTATCTCATACATACGCCTGTGGTGCCCAACCTTATTTGAAATCCCCACTGTTCTCGGGCGATAGAGGATTCCCCTTGTTTTCGGGACAGAGGGCAACCCAAGCTGAACTTCTCTTTCGGTTAGAGAAAGACTCTTTCTGTTTGAGACGCCCTAGCCATTCTGTTTCCGATATGCGCTTCCCTTAAAGTAAACAAGATTCGAAACCAGATCCGCCGCCCTAGTTAGTGTAGTCGTTGAGAGGGAGTACCCGCCCTATTCAAAATGTCTAAGAAAGGAGATAGATAGTAGGTATGTCCTGGAAGCAAAATAGCTTCTTTTTAAGTATGTCATCGTAGCAAGATGGGCAGGCTAGCCAATTATAGGTACCCATCACTAGGAAAATAGAGAATCCTTCTTTCACTACAGTCCGAGGGGATTATATCCCTAAAGGCTTTCTAAAAAGGGTAGCGAACGCGCTGGCTGGTGCTGTTAGCCATGGGCTGGTGTGTCTATGCAAAAGAAGAAGAAGCTACCTATGGGCGGTTGCTGCTCTCGGGATAGGGAGTTTGAGTCAGCGAAGTCAGTCGGTTAACAGAAGTAGAGAATTCCGAGCTAGGCGATCATGTGTTATCGGTGTCCGGCATTGCCCTGGGAGAATAGAGAATCATCTGAGCTCTCGTTCCAAGCTGTGGCCAGTGTGGATGGTGGCATAAAATCATCCTCTCAGAAGCAAGTGGCAGAAGCTAAAGAGAAGCCGGTGAAACGGTATTGACGAATTGAAGCTAGTAGCTCTAGGTCCTGCCGGTGTGAAGCATGAAAGAAGATCTCGGGCTCTCGGAATGTCTTGAAAAACCACTCTTTACAGCTAGCGAACCTTAAAAAGGAATCGAAGGAATCTCTACCTTACTATCCAACTCCTGTAACCGTAGTTTAGTTTTTATTGCTGCATTCGATCCCCAAGGCTCATAAGGCGCCTGAACCCGCCAAGACTCTCCACGGATGCTATCTGTTCTATCTGCCAAGGGCATGAACCTACGCCTAAACATTGGAACACCCGACAACCACATCATCTCTCGACTGTCGGGAAAGAGAAGCCTTCACTTCAGCCCTGAAAGAGGCTGCGATAGCTACGCTGACATAACCTTCCGTTGTTTTATTGATTGACTTGTCGACCCACTCTCCTCCCTGGCCTAAGCTATACTGCTCTACAGCTTCTTTTGGGACTGTGTCTAGCCTGTCGAACTTATTCCTCTCACCTACCTTTGGGTTGTGTCGGTCGGGAGGGCCTAGCGGGAGGAGCAGATGAGTAAACAAAGAATACAAGCAGCAGGAGCTGAGGTACTTTGTTTGATGCTGACTCAACATATGAACTTAGGCCTTGCAGCAGAAAGTCCTTTGCATTGGCTTATCGAGATACAGCTTTGGAAAGCAATGTTGAGAAAGACGTGAACTTCTAGTTTAGGGGGCACACTTCTTTGTTAGCTGCTTCTGTGTGGTTGATAAACGACGCTTCAAGGAGATGAGAACGCTTATTCTATGGCTAGGGGTACTAGGGGTACCACTCTAACAATCCTAACTATTCATAACTATGCTTAACAGCCCTACTCTAACAAGAACTGAACAGGGCTCGGAAAGATGTCACGTACTACTATTAGCATATGAGCTAGAAGTCTTCGCTTACCACCCAAGGATTATCTAACGCTAACACCCGGGGAAGCCCATGCTAAGCAGTCTCAAAAGCCATAGCCTAAATCCCTTTTATGATTTCACTCTTCAGTCCTTATTCTTATTCTTAGGAACTGGTTATGAAAAGCGCTTCCCTGCTTTCTCCGATTCATTCTTCTTTTGACAGCACCCACCGGTTGGCTTAGCGTGGCTATCGTCTGCATCGTTGGTAAGGCTCTCAATCATCGCTAGCCCACCAAAGTTCATAGGGCCTTGTTTCATCATATTAGAATATAATAGGCGCTCTTCACCTTATCCATTATCAGAAGAAGTTTATGACTTTGTTCATGAATAAGTAAAGTATCATGCCGTTAAGCCCTATTCTTTATAGGATAGTTAAAGAAGGTGCTACGAAAAATCCCGGGATTTAGCACCACAAAGAAATTGCATCGGCACGCAAAATATTAAATGAAAAAGCTTGGCTAGGTAGGCTCTCTTCCAAAAGTCGTGGTTGCTATGCCTGTATTTGTTAAGTGCGGGAAGCTGAGTGCCCTGATGCTGTATTTGTAGCTACCCGTCTTTGAATGAAAGGCCTGCCACCTGGGAAATAGAAATCAAGAAAAGGAATCCTCCTATCCAATCATTGGTTTTATGTTCGTGTATTATACCCGCAATCTTGCTTGATAGGGTCAGGCACTTACCTAACAATACTAAGCATATAAATAAGGTATAGCCTCTTCTCCCTTTATGGCGAGATCGGACATCCGACCACAAAGCTAACAGGCTCATCCTTGCCTGTCACATCGTTCTCGGGTTCTGAATCTGTACCCTCACCATCATTTTGAATTAGGGCGAAGGCCCCCTTCTATTCTAGTACAGCATCCGGACAGAAGATCTTGACGATGGGGAGATCAAATGGCTATTTCCCGGGCCTTCCCTTTTCGAACACAGAATGCTCGCTAGCTTATAAAAACATACTCATACTGTCTGCTGCTCTTGCTAGCTGCTACACCCGCCTACCTACTCGTTTTTTCTTACTCTTGCCGATCTTTCATCCCCGCGAGACGGGACATCAATCTATGCCTTGGTACCAGATCCGGAAGACTTCCATATTTCTAGCTACAAAGAGCGAAGAAGCGGGAGAGTCGCTTGGGTAGACTCCCCTCCTTAAGCAGCTTTTCTTCCAATCTTTGTTCTTTCTTAGTTCTTCCGGCTGGCTTTTCTGGGTAGTAGTAATAGTAAGGGTTTCCCGCATACTCCGGGCTAAGCTTTCGCGCCTAGCCCCCCCCCTTTTTCTCTTAGCGCTTATAGTACCAGTGGGACCTTTTCGTTTGATAAAGAATATCTCATGCCCTATCCCGAACTCGCGGTAAACCCCTGCTTTTGGACCCTTCCCGGGAGTTTGAGGTCAACTAGTACGAACGAGTTCAGGAAATGCGCTTGTCTTATCTTTTTACGCTGCGTTAAACGTAACTTACTTGGATAGGGCCTCCCCCTTATCAGTTCTTAGGCGTTGCAACCTCCTCATGCCTTGTTGGATATGCCTACTAGCTTGTCTTGTTACCTCACCGGATCGGTTGGGCTATGCTCTCTGGTTGCAGAGACTTCTTCTCCAGCCTCCTCACTATCATACTTATTTGCTGGCGGCACCACCTCTCCTTCTTATATCGGCTACTGCTTGTTTGTCATGGTTGGCTTGCTTCTTTTGCTTGTCTACGTGCGTGAAACGTCACTTTCTTCCATAGGCCGGGTTTCGTGCCTTTGTTGGTACCGATTCTGAACCTGTCTTCCTATCGGCATCAGCTGTCCTTACTATTACTAATTCAGACCCAGGCGCTTCCTTGCCTGCCTCATCTTTATCAACTAGGGCTGGATTCTCAACATCGGCTTTTTTATCGGGATCAGAATCTCCGACGTCTCTCCTTTCAGCATCCGTATTGGAGTTAACAAGGCTAAGTGCTTCTGACTTTGTCAATTCTTGAGCTTTCCATTCCACGTTTTGATGAGCTCGTTGTTCATCTTTGTCTGTAGCCTCGCTTCCTGGATTCCCTCTTAATTAAGTTAAGTCAGTCCTCCCCGCTTTCTTCTTTGTTCTAGTTTCACTTGCTTGAATCGTTCGGAGTACCTTTTTGGGCACTCACTCGCTCTTATTAGAGAGCGTTCGCAACTTCGTTCATAGAAGACCTTCAAGAGCTTTCCCTCTAAGATGTATTTTGTGACTGTGACTTTCTTCTTGAAAAGACTGCTTGACTAGCTTTCCTTGGCTAGAAAGGTAGTGAGTGCATTGATGCAGAGAAGTTGGAATAGAATCAGTGTGCCACGAGTGACTCCTTTTGTTGTCGATTGATTTGACTCTGTCTCCTCCCACTCCCAGGAAGGATCAGATACAGATTCTCTCGTCCTGGTGGTTTGGGCATAGATCGGATTTGCCTTCTACGACGGCTAGTGAAATCATAAAGAGTGCGCTCTTTAAACGCCCTAAGCTAAGAAAGAGGCTTATTTCCGCATTGGGAACGAATGGAACCCATTACGAATAGAATGAACTTCATTGCTATTTGACGATTTGCACTATTTGATCATTCATCTAGCTACAAGGACCAATTCAGATTCCTTTGCTCTAAAGAGACTGCGGCAGATGAGTTACTTTATGAAATAAGAGCTGGGAGAGCAGGAGTTTAGAACCAAGAGGGAGGGCAATTAGGAGCCAATTGTAGATTACCACCTAAAGATCCTCCGGAAGGCACCATAACGCTAAATGTTCCAATGACTAGCTCGAGTTCAGTTCAAGCTTTTATTCGCGTTTGCCTAGTTCTTGGGCTAAGAAGGCAATGTCAATTGTTGGACCTACTGCTACTCCGCATACGAGGCTTTTGGTGTGCCTTCTCCTCTTACGGAGGTTCCACTGAAGACTGTGAAACTCGTTCAACTGTTGGCTTTTCTTTCTATTGCCTTCAATGGCTTAGTCAGTCCGTGTGCTTTCTACCTATTTATTCTCCATAAACTCTGTTCATTGTCCATTGCCACTACTATACCCACCTGGCTCATTGGTCCAGTGATGAACAACTTACTTCTCTTTAAATAAAAAATTTCTCCGTTTAGGCGGAATAAGGGAATTCATTCTTCCAGGCGGAAGCAGAAGCAACAAATTACCTTGATTTATCGAGCTCTTGAAGATCCTTCTTTTAAGATCTTGGAAATCCATTCAACGAAGTATGGCGAAAATTGAGCGTTATATCGCGATTATGGGATCGCAATGAACTTCACGGGTGTTACGCGTAATTCAAGCCTAAACATAGGATGACAGCTCTCTTTAGCTGACATTGGGACGAAGAAGACTCTACCATGGATTTTCCATATCTAAAGGGCGAAAGAAAAAGGCTATAAAAAAGGGGGTAGCCAAAAGACATATACACCTTTGATACCCCTTATAGAGAAACAGATGGGACCCTTAGAATCATATGCCGGTGAATCAGATGTTGGATATTCGGCTGTTGGCGAATCATATGATGTTGAATTGCCCGCGTAACCTTGAAGAAAGCGAATTGGCATCCAATGCAATGAAGAAGACGATGCGCAAAGGACTGCTTTCGATTCTTTCTTGAAGACCTGTTCTCCATACGAAATTAGAATAGCATCGATTTGAAGATCGAAACTATTTGACTGGACAAAAGACTTTCTCTTTTATATTAGATATATATCTTGTCGTAGGCGGTCGCTTGCTACCGCTCTTCCTGTGCGATCCCGCCTGTGAACTATATCATTTGACGAATCCAATACATTGTAGGACACTAAGGAAGTAAACTACCTCTCACATACGTTCGAGCGTCTTTCAGAACCTCAGTAAGCCATCTTTCCGCTTCTGTTCTTTTCTTTCCTCTTCCACTCCAGCTTGTACTGGCTAAACATCTCCTGTCTGCCCGATTCAAAAGACAAATGCAGCCTTAGACTCAACGAGGTTCTAACTAGGCATCTAACAAGGTAGTTTACTGACTCGACCGGTGTGAATCTGATAATCCGACGATGGAGTCGCCCCCCCGGAATAGAGTTGGGAGATCGCTCTAGCACGGCTTTCATCCGCTTCTACTTCTTATTGGTATTTCTATCGAATAGATCTTAACGCAACGTCTGCTCCTGGTCCTGGTGGCATGGGATTCGGAGATATAGAGTCGCCGGTGTGTGACATCTTCGGTAAAAGAAGAACCAATCCAATTGACGGATGCCGCTTATCTTCCATTTCCAGCGAAGTGTAAGCTTTTTATAAAACCTCATTCTCTAAATGGTTTTCCTGTAGCCCTTCCTTATGACTTATGATATGACAGGACCAAAACTGTCATTGAAAACATAGGCCTTTGGTCTTGCCTTGGCTCTAGGGCAACACCAAAGACGCCATACTTTCTTTTTCTCTCCGAGCTGCTTTCGCTCCCGTTGATCCGAACCTCACCGACTGAGATTTATCTTGTCTTGGGGATGCCGGTCGGATAGAAAGAAGGGGATTTCTTTCCTCTCCCGCTGGTTAACCCTTATCCCTATTCTGATTCCTATAGTAGCTTTCTTCCCTTATGCCTTATGTGTAACGAAACTGGAAAAAGAATGAATTGGCCAAAAAGAACGAAACGCTTTTCTGCACAAACATAGTTCACTACTTCAGAACCGTCTTCTCTTTCCGCGTTAGGAGCCAAATGGGAGTTGATGGGAGTCGAAGAATCGTACAATCTCTTGGCTCACCTTTCCTCAGTCTCAGCTACTGGAATACTAGATCCATCCCCAGACGGCACAAGTCTCTAGAGAAAGCTTTCTTCCACGACTTGGAGATTGGGGCGTCTTAGCAAGCCTGGCACAAGTCCTCATAGAATGACTTTGCCTATCTGAGATATCCTTTGATTCGCCTACTTCAATCAGATCTGGCAAAAGCAGCTACAAGATAGGAGGAGTTAGAAGGTTTGGGTTGATCAGAAGATTAGGAAGTCACTCACTTAGTGCTTATGCCAAGGTCTAGTACATATCTCTTCTAATGGAACATGTAGGAATAGGCTTGGAGAGGGGCGAGCTTAAAAAGAAAGGAGTTTTCTTATAAAGCTTTCTGCTGCGCTTGTCTTTTCACGGAAAAAAAAGAAAGATATCCGTCAAGCTCTTTCAAGCTTTGGAGTCAAATAGCCAAGCAGGCTCTTAATTACGACTTGATGATAAGTAGGGTTTCTCTTTCTTCTTTTCTCTATCTTTTATTATAAAGAGTACACTGCAATCAAGTCCGTAGAATAGAATAGTCTCGCGCGTGCACGCGCTTCCTTAAGTCATTCTAACATAGCTAACCGAAGGAGAGAATATTCAGTTGAAAGTGAAAGGTCGAGGAAACCGAGACCGAGGAAAGCTAGGAAGGCGAGGAACGAGAAACCAAGTAGTAGGCCGGAAGGTGGAAGCATTAAATAGAAAGAACTCCGGATGTGAGGCCCGAGGCTTCGCCGACTGAGAACAAGCAACGGATTACTTGCTAAAGTAATGCTTACCGCCTGGATAGAAAACCCTGAAGTACATGTCATCATTCAAAACCTATGTTTTAGCGCTTCAAGATGAGCCTTAATTCATACCTATCTTCTTCCCTCAATCGGCTATGCTTGAACTCGGCGGCGAATTGGGAGGTGGTACCTGGGGCATAAGTTATGAACTTCCCTCCTTGAATCAAATATCCGCCTCTGCTCGTCTGGACTGGAGGCAGGAATTGGGGTTGTTTATTGGCCTTATCTCCCGGGTGAGCTTGACTTCCTGTCCTTGTTTGATCCTGCCTCACGCCCACACTCACGAAAGACAACAGCGCCTACGTCTTGAACTACCAAGCAAGGGATGAGCTACCTATCGACAGTAGGCACTATCGCCTCACATTAAACTCCTAGCTTTCATACTGCTCCTAGCACGAAAGAATAAGCATCCTTAGCGCATCCGACAGCCGGCCCTATGAGCTAGCTTACCAGCTCGACCTCTGCCACTACTGCTTCGCTAGCCAATGCTAGAGATAGAAGATCTAAAACAAGGGCGGAGCCTATGACCGATCAGCCTTTGTGATTGCTTATTTGAAGGCAGACTTAGACTCCTTTCCTTGGACCAGGCACCAAAGCAAGCAAGAGATTGAAGCGGGGCATTCTTTCAATAAGGGAATGTTCCGGATTTACCTGTTGACCTGTTTCGGGAGACCATCCAGTTGCAGAACAAAGGGAGTGGTTTGGTTTATAGCTGATTGCGCCGGACTGGTATACTTCCCCTCTTGGCTTTGTTGCTTTAGTCTAATATATTAGATATTCGATTGGAGGAGAAGCGCACCTTGACTCATGAACTCATACGCACTTCCTATACTCCTGAAACCCGGAGCAGGTTTGAAAGCTCCACCGTCAAGTTGAAGAAAAGTCATTCCGACCGTTGCTACACTTTTTTGTTGTCCCCTTTTTTCTGTTTCCTACGTATGTGATTGAGAGAAAAAAAGAGAGGTAGGAATTGGATCGATGACAAAGTACGGATCCCGATTGCTCTGTCACTTCATTTTTTTAGAAAGTGAGAAGCCGTACCTTGCCACATGAAACTGGGTCTGACAATACCATTCTTATCCCGCCCCCCAGCCCCAGTGAGTGAGCAAAGCAAGCTATACCTGAGACCGAGCAAGGAAACTTATCCTGCCGCAGTGATCATGGAAGTAGCGAATTGAAATGAGAGTGGCAAGGAATTGACCAAGCAATAGGCATTCCGTTCTATCTTTGTGAGAGTCCTTGCTCCACATTCCTCTACAAGAAAAAGAGCGGATCGAGCTGACAAAGAGAAGGGGTTGGCTGTTGCTATCGAGCGAGACATGAAACTTTGATCGAGATGGAGATGCTCCTGTGTCAGTTACTAGTCCACATGTACCAAACGAAGGACCGTTTCCAAATCCGATTGAAAGTGGAGAGGTAGCAGATCAAGGGCGGTCTCTTTTCTTTAAAAAAGAGTCAAAATAATGGCTATTGCGGCCTTCGCTCCTCGCTTTTGTTCAATTATAAATAACCACTTCACTTTGATGGAGATTTGTAGCATCATTCAAGTAAATACAGATTGAGATTGTAGAAACATGAGCTTGTGATATAGCTACACCTAATTCCGGACCGGTTAATGCAAGAACTATAAATAAAGGACCCAGATCTCCTATGAAATATAAAAGATCATTCATACATAGCATAGTCCAAGCGAACCCACTTAAAATCTTTACTGAACTATGACCGGCCATCATATTAGCAAATAAACGTATTCCTGAGCTTAATGCGCGAAAACAATGAGGGATTAGCTCAAGGAGTACTAAAAAAGGTGCTAACGGCAGTGGGACTCCTGCGGGTAATGAAAAGCTTAAAAAATGAAGCCCATTTCTTTGAAATCCCACGAGAGTAATGCCAATAAAAATGGAAAATGAGAGGCCCAAAGTAATGAGAAAATGACTTGTAACTGTGAAGCTATAAGGTATCATACCCTGTGGATTACGAAAGAACGAAAAAGTAAAAGTGACCGAGATGCGAGGGGAAAACTTTTGTTTAACATTTCCGGAAAGACCACCTATTTGTTCGTTTACCGGGTTCGGCACGAAATCATAAATAAGCTCTACCAAGGATTGCCAAGCATTTGGTACTGAGTTTCCTCCTCCGTTTTTAGTAACAAAATGAACCAAAAGGAGGACCAAACTGAGAGTGAGTAGCATAAACAAAGAGGGATTTGTGAATGAGAAATACAAGTGTCCTATATTCATAGGAATCAATGGGAGAATGGCAAATTGCTCAAGTGGGCTGTTGGGCGTAATCGTAAGAAAAACTTTTCATTTCATCTCTATAGTTCCGCTTCTTGCTCTAAAAATGCATAAAGACTTGTCGGAAATCGCCGGTTGGGTTGGTCCGACCAAGAAAGGCATGGGAGTTGTTGGGCGTAAGATTCTTTTTATTCTCTTACGATATTCTACAAAGAGCTCTCATAGTTAAAAAAGACGTGAGCAAGAACTCAATTCCTAGGATATCGTGGTTGGATTGCATATCAAAACTCTTACTGAGCCATCTAGGCATTTCGTAAGAAGAGAAGACAAAACACTCTTTTTATAGGCCTAGGAAATTCCTGCTTTTGCCTTAGATAAGAGAGATTTCCCTTACTGCTTGGGCCAGAAAACATTAATGCAACTTTCCATAGGAACGACCCGATAAACTACATCGGCTCTAATCCCAGCATTTGCCCACTATTGCAATAAGGAAGGGAAGAAAGGATCCACTTTGTTTGTTAACTCCTCAGCGTAGGACACTAAGTAAGTAAACTACCTTCTAAGATTGAGAATACCCTGCAATAAGACTTGTTTGGCATCCCGGGCTAGGCCTCCTCGCACATAGAATGGAAGAATCCACTGTTGACGGAATAAGAGCTGTTATAGAATGCGCCTTACCTTCGGACTTTACTATTGATTAAGGGCTTTGATGGGCAAATGCCAATAGTACAGATATCCACGAACACAGAATAGGGGATGGAGCTCATTTTCACGTGAAGAAGAATAGGCGCAGGCTAAGGGCGAGAGAAAGATTGAATTAACCTCAACAACTCGTGAAAGCAGTTTAACTAATGGCCGAAGTCAAGTCCTTCTTCGCGCACAGCCAGACCTTCTGCTCGATTGTTTGTTGCGGGAAGAAGGCTGGAATCTGTCTCTCCCTAGCCCTAGGATAGAATGTGATCTCTTTCTCTCCACTCCCCCTCCCTTCCGTCCTGTCAGATAATACCCCTGACTTTGACATAGAAGGGAATCTCAACCATGTACACAAGAGCAGAGCGAAGTACGAGGGTCGATGCAATTTAAGCGTGAGCTCAAGCAGAGCAGTTTCACGAAAGTACTCCTACACAACCAATAGCAGGAATCCCACTAACTAGTCAATTTTCATACACGGGGAATACTGTTACGGGCACCGGATCTCGGTTTGCCTTGTTAGCAGCAATTAATGAGATGAAGACATCTGAAACCGGTCACGTGGCAGGCGAACAAATCCCAATGAATTGTAATGCAGCTGTTGACGAGTGTATGCTTGGTGACTGGTATCAGAGCGGGATGTCTACTCGTACGGGAAAATCCTTTCGAGGAAGATTAACCGATTATCAACGAGACGAGTTGCTACTACAGTTGGTGGAGCAATTCCAGGGCATGAATGAACAACTCCGTAGCCTGAATGCTCGTGTGGGAGATCTATAATCTGAAGCAGCAGCCTCAGTTTACAGGAAACTTGTCGGTCAATCATGAAGGAGAATCATCCGGAGGAAAGACTAATAAAGACTAATAAGGAAGGAGATGCTGAACAAGGTGAACAACAAGAGGACCAGCCACCTAATCCAGTTCCGAGACGGGAAGTCCGGGTTGGCAGGCCCCCACAAGTGCCACAAACTCCCTTCTTAGATTAGACTGGAATGGGGAAGTTGCTTGAAAGAGATTACTATGAGCCTCATGACACTGAAGAAGACATCACAAAGAAGGTGAAAGTAGACGTTCCATATTTTGATGGTAGACTTAATCCAACAACCTTTGCCGATTGGTTGTCTGCGATTGATGAGTCTTTTTATTGGTATGACATGAGCGGCGAGTTCGGTTTGTTAAGATGAAGCTAGTGAGCCTCGCGAAGGTGTGGTGGAACGGTTTTGAAGGTGATATAAGAAGATTGGGACAACCACCAATAGCTACTTGGCAAGAGATGAAGGCAAAGCTTCGAGAGAAATACATGCCGCCTAATTACCAAGACAAGTTATTTTAACAACTTTTCAATCTCAAGCAAGGCAACATGACAGTAGCGGAGTACATGCAAAGGTTTGACGAACTCAAGACTCGGAGTCAAATTGTTGAAGATCCTCGCCACACTTTGGCTAGATTCAAATCTGGCCTGAGGTTCGATATAAGGAAAGAGTTGCTTCGGCAACCCCTTTCTAGTGTGGAACATGGTTTTCAAGTGGCCTTAGATATGGAGGAGTACTTACGGGTGCCAACCGTCAAGAAAATAACTTACCAAGCTGGGGAGATAGCAGCAAAAAGGCTTACTGATGGCAACCGAACTGCTAGGACAACACCTCTCCAACAAAGCCCAGCCTACAAGTGGAACAAGAAGAACAGCTTCAACAAGAAGGAGCAGAAAATGAGGAAGATGAAGAGAATCCAGAGTTCAATGCAGACGACTTGGTGGATTCTGACGTAGATACCTCCCTTGCTATGGTGGTTCGGCTCTCGCTGCCCCAAAGATTGAGAAGTAAGATTGGAAGAGAACAACCATCTTTCAAACACTTGTCACCTGCGGCAAAGAATTACGGAAGCTGGTCATTGATGGTGGGAGTTGCATGAATGTGGTTTCAGCCTCTACAGTTGAGATATAGAAGCTTCCTACCGAGCCACATCCACAACCATATCATGTCGCATGGATCAACAAAACTACCATACCGGTAACTCAATGCTGTTTAGTTTCTATTTTCTGGTCATTATAAAGATTCTATTTGGTGTGATGTTGTTCCCATGAATGTTACACACATATTATGGGGTCGGCCTTGGCTCTATGATCGTGATGTGTATCATTGTGGTAGAGAGAATACTTCCCATTTTATGTGCAAGGCTAAGGATGTTACTCTCTACCCAAAGAGTACTGAAGAAAATGAATAAATCGAGTGTTTCCGTGAGCAGTAAGCAGCAGATCCCCCCTTCTTTTTGGAAAGCTGGTGGCCGCGCGTGAATTCTTTCAAGGCAAGGGGCGGCCTGATTCGACATTGTTGTTTACTCTGATCCGGTCGAGGTGGTTTTCGTTTACCAGCGCGTGGGTGGTCTAAGTTCCTATGACCGAGTCTTTCTAGCCCCTGTGAACATCTTTTATTAATGTATTAAAGAGGGCCTCTCTAACCGGTGAAAAGTGGTGGGTGTCCACTAACGGCCATTCCTGGCTCGGCTCCGATAACGCAATTCCGGGAGGAGTCGGTAGTTGGGCACTGGATCCCTTCGGATCTGGAGAACGTGTGACGGCTGGGTCGGGGTTTGGTGAACCAACAGGTCGCTCCTCTAGTTGAAGTATCGGGCCCCTTTTTCGTTGCCTAGGTTACACCTTCGGAATACCCCAGAAGGGAATTTGGCTCTACTTCCCCCAATCTTCACTTTACGCCACGCCGACTCCCCTTTCGTCATAAGGCATGGAATTAGACCAAGGGGAATCTCCATAGGAACGGAGTCCCTTAGATTTCGCACATAGGAGATCGAGACACAGCCCCAGGGCTATGGGGAAAGATGTAGATGTAGATCGATCGCCCTAGATAGACAAAGGGTCTCTACAAGTATATATATTCTTTTATTTAGTTCTCCCCGTAAGATCAATATCACAACCAATGAGGTCTGCAAGTTTCACATCTAAGTAAGACCCGATCCGAGAGTTTACGATATAGATAGATATATAGTTAACAACAACATTATACAAAAGATATTAATAGATATCGGTAGTTGTCCGGTCGTACCCAAACAATAATATTCCAGAGGGAAATGCACCTAAGATCAAATATTTCGAACCGGCTTCCGTGGAAAATTCAGACTTTCTTTTTGATGCTGCGATCACATAAAAACATAAACTTTGAGGCTCAATAGCTAAATACATGGCAATTGAATCATAAGCCGAGATCATAAAGAGCATACTGCGAGTAGGAAGTGGAATTAATACAATGGATTCAGAAGCATCAAACCTCTCTTGTTCGGAAGAATCGAAACACATCGAAATGGTACCAGCCGTACTTAATAATAGAAGGATTTGGCAGAAATATGTAAAATTGTCCCTCCTAAAAAGATTATTCCAGAATAAATGGGCAATAGTTAGAAGAGGTGCGCCAGCGGCGAGCAGAAGCAAGGTTATTAGACGCCTCAGGAAAGCCCGGCCAGAACCACACGTGCAAGTTTCCCTGCATGTGGCTCGTCCGTGATAACTTCTTCGGATTTGCGTGAACTAGCGGACCGATCACTAAGTGGGGATGCTCCCTCCAGCATGAGCGAACCTTTTCGGAACTGGTTAGGAATGGGCGCCACTATCCCAGCCCGGATCCAGCCAGGTTCTATTGATCATGTCCCCTTCCCAACAGTTGTACCTTGTCTTGGGGCGTCTTTGGCTTTACGAGAGAAAACTCGCCGGAGAAAGCCAGGTTCCGTAGGTAAGCTCTATTTGGCCCGGAGCATTTATTCCCCATAACGAATAGGCTAGCTCTATCTCTCAATTACCTATCCTGTACTCGATAAGGTCCCTCAGTTCCTCGGCAGCACCTCGAGGCGCATTTAGTTGTCTTACATGAGACTCGGGATATTCCCCACTCCATGGCACCCTTCGCTCATCCATTCCGCCCGCCCGTCCAGACGCGGCGCCCTTTCTCATTATCATCTACCGCCCTTTCTTTCCTCCCGGCTATTCACGCATGAAGATCGTCGTATGTATGCTCGACTTCGGTTGGCGGTGCTATAGGTAGGAGTACATTATGGCAGGATCAGTCACCCGGGCAAACTAACCCTCCTCCAAGAAGAATTGTGCTATGTCCCCCCGATCCCTATAGAGCGAAAGAGCTGCCTGGTGATCCCTAGGTTGCAGCACGTTCGGTCGTTAACTCCTCGCGCCGCTGCCGCCGTTTCTAGGACCGACCGACGCCTCACCTGCACAGGTACCTACGTAGTGTCGGTCGCACATTCAACATAGCGTTCGGACTCATGTGCCTTCCAGAACCAGGGGTCTTCGAGCCTGCTGCGTACGATTAGCCAGCCTTGCGGCGGCAAAAGGATTAGACGTTACCCCATGCTACGGTTCCCTGCGGTCCGAACCCGGTGCCGCATTAGGTTAGGGAGCTGGGCGATAATAGCTGCTCCGCATCCCAAAGCGCGCTGCCCTCCTAGGCGCGCAACACTAAGTAATCCAAGCCAACCCACATTACTGACTAACGGTGGATAATCATATTTCTTAGACGTACTAAATACAACTCCATGAATGAGCAAAATGAAGGTTGCATTAATGATAAAGATCTCTGGGGAAACCGCTAAAAAAAGATTGAACATGTGAGAGGATCCGAACGAATTCTGCTTTCATTTCCCCCGCCAGGAGCACAGAGTTACTTACGTTACGGTCTTCCGCAGGCAGGCTGCACTCTAGGCGGCTAGTAAGGCTCGCTAGACCAGCAGAGGGATATGGAAAGAATGCAAAATTCAAAAAGATCTTCCTTCTTTTTACCTTACCCACGTCCCCCCTCCTGCTGCACCAACCATTCTTTCACCGCTAGATAGAAGGCGCTGGTTTCCCCCCAGTTGCGCAACTCCGAGAGTGATTTGGCCCAGATTCCGCTCTCCTCCCCCCCAGGAGGGCGTCCACTGCGTCCTTCCACATTTTCGCGGATACGGGGAAGGAGGGTCTGTGGATTTTTTTTGTTCAACCCCGCCGCCTTTTCCGCCTTTTCCGCCTTTTTATTTAAAATCATTCTCTTGTCTTATTTATTTCCGAGATGCATTCTTCTTTTTTCGGATGATTCCCACCCTCTACAATCTCTTTTATTTGAGTGAGGATCTCAGCGCCTTCCTATTTGAGACCGCCGAAGCATCTTTCTCTGCCTTTTTCCGCCCAAGAATGGCTTTTATGCGATCGGGCTCTTTTTCGTAATAGACGTCTTCAGCCGGTTGAGGGGGGGCCTCAGGCGGGGGGCCGTTGAGATCCGGAATAGACGAGCCGACACCGCCTCCGACGGGGAGACGAAATCCTTCCATGGCCCAAGACGCTTTCTTTATGCCCATCAAAGCACCTCGAGATGCTAATCCACGAAAAACGCTACGAGAAATTCGGAAGAACTCATATACGGAGCGAGGGCGGCCCGTGGAAATACATCGGTTTCTTACTCGTGCAAAGGAACTCTTTCTTGGCAACTTGGACAACTTAGAACGACGTTTGTCCCGCATCTCACTAGAAAGATCGGGATCTTTACAAAAGGCTTTAGAAAGCTTTCGTCTCAATTCATATTTAGCCGCGAGCACTATCCGTTTGTGATCTCGTATATTTAGCTTCTCCGACATTTTACTTACTTTCCCCTTCCTCTTTTTTCAAAAAGCCGCTCCACAGTGGTAAAGTCTCATCTTGTGTGTTGGCCGAAGTGACAATAGTCACGTTGAACCCTCGAATATGTTCGAAGATCTCGAAATGCTCTCCCAGTTCCGGGGAGAATTCGCAAAACTCCGTTTCCATTGATAATTGAATGGAGTTTTCCCGTATTTCGACCGGAGAATCTAACAGAGACATTACTGTGGAGATTCTGAACAAAAAATGAGACATTCCATGCCCTCGGAGAGCGCTTTGTCGTGCTAGGTCACTGACAGACCCCTTATTTGACCCCAACAATGGATTGGATCGAAACGACTTTCCTGTCGAAGCCCTTTTTGTCTGTATTAATTTTTGACCGCGCGGAATCTCCATAGCCAATTTTCCATTTTTGATTATGAAATCAGAAGGTGCCGCCTTTGGTACTACTCTTATTTTACACGATCCAGGAACTTCCATAACGTTGGCGTGATTCGGTTTGAGCAGCAGATCCTGACGTGATACATCTTCGTAATGAAAATGGAGTGGAAACATGAGTTAGCTTTTCCAATATCTATAGAATGAGCGCTGTGAGCTATCTGCCCCAAAGAGTCGGTCGTTCTTGTATATGCCCACTAATTCATATATCCCCAAGGAACTCTCAAAAGAAGACAAAAGTTTATCATAACCTCCTAAAAATAGATAGTCTCAGATAGACAACCTTTCATACGCAATTCCTCGATGCCAATCTCGCACTTGACACGCAATAAACAGCAGTCTATCTTCACAGAGAAAGAGAAGTATCTTCGGCTCCGTTTCGGCGCACTATTGGAGAGATCTTTGGGCCTGCCGCTTTCTCAATCGAAAGTGGAACCTGTAAAGATTAGCGTACTTTTCTATCTATCACTTACGTCATTTATAAAAATCCAGCTCGTCAGATGAACCCGCATCTTGACTCTTAGCTCTGCGTCTTCTTGGAAGTGAGATCACTAGGGCTGTGGTGATAGACAGACCAGACAGAATGAAAAAGGCGCCTCTATATCTACACAGGAGGACGGAGCGACTCGCTATGAGTAACAGAGTATGCAGACTTAATGGTGAATAAGCTCGCCTAAAGAAAGAGGTAAGATGCCTATAGCTTCGATCAGAATAGTCCTGGTCTCGGGGACGTAGAAAGAGAAAAGGCGCAGCCATCGGCGAGCAAAAGCAGAAAGTAGCTTTAATCTTGATAATTGAGTGAAGAAGTTCCGGTAAGAGCCATCCTACACTATGAAACCATGCTGCATCGGTGTTTTCAGGGCATGGGAGGCCTATTAGGCTAGGCCCGGTTCGTAGACTGGGTACATAGAAAGGGGGAAGGGACGCTAACAAGTACTAAAAAAAGACTTTCCACAAGCTCGATCTTCTATTCAAGGATTCTTCTGCCTCACAAGTACCAGGCGATCCCGACCGCACCGATGCGGCTTAACCGTCGTTTATCCACAGATGCTACTTTGAAACAACTTGGAGGGGAAAGCATCCCTTAGAAGCTGCATGAGCACTTTTACCAAAGAATGTAGGTCATAGCTAAATAAAAGGAGCATTACTTCGAACCAACAAGAAAGAAAGAAAATTTTGAGTACTAACCAAAGGAGCATAAGCGGAAACGTAGAAAGACCAAAAAGCCAGCCTCTTGCTGAACGAGATTCTCATTCTCTTTTCCAAGCCCGGTTATTGAACCTATGCTCTACTCAATCCCAAGTACCCGTATACGCTACTTTCCTTGATCGACCCAGAATGTACTATCTCTAGCCGTGAATTCACTACACGAACATTTAACATATGAAAGATAAACGAGATCCATTGCACAAGTAGACTATTTCCATCTGTCCATGCTATCCGCTACACAGGGTTATTCAATTCCGTTTGATTCAAGACAAGCAGGAACGCTGCAAATAGACTACAGTGGACATATTATTCAGAGAGCCGCATAGACCCTCGATTTAGTTTAGAAACAAGAACAGGGCGGTTTCCGGGCTCCTTTACTAAGTCGAAGATCCCCCTATTTCTTCTGAGCAATAGAGTGAGTGATCCGCTAAGCCAACCAACCTTTTTCCAAGTTTCGGTGTCCGTAGGAATGGAAGCTTTTTTTCTTTGTTCACTTCCCTTAGCTCTAATCGGAACCTTTCTTTTCTACGCTTTCTTCTCTTAAGAGATCTTTTGATAGTGACAGCTGCTAGGGAAAGCTTACTCTTTGATCGACCAAGCCGAAAGACAGACACATTTCCATTTTCTAAAGCCACGCCCCGCTCCGGGGATCACTGAACGAGAGGGACACCCGGCCAACCTATAGGAAGATAACGAAAGGGAGACAAGAGACAACCTATAACACAAGCATCTATCCGATTCGTTACGCAAGAGTGAGTACTGACCTCGCGGATGGAGAGGGATTCGAACCCCCGGTATTCCTATCAATACTTCGGTTTTCAAGACCGACTCTTTCAACCGCTCAGACATCCATCCCCTTCTGTTACCTACTTTGACTCATATCTTCGGTATACCTCAATACAAGACAAACACAGGAAAGGATATTAAACCAAAACCGGGCTATCGCCCTATCTAAGCGGGTTGCCCCTATCCTCTACGGAAGTCATTTTTTCCTCTATTTCTTTCAGGTTCTGTGTCTATCGCTATCGCCCTATTATCTATCTCTCAATTGCCTATCCTTTATAGTCTAGATGAGGGGGAGTACCTTAGCAGTAGCTTCCAACACTTAAGATTGACCTCCTCGCGTTGGACTTAGTTGGAAAGGTAGGTGTTCGGCATGTCCCTTGCTTGCAAACTTCTTTAGTAAGGCGGGTTGGAGGTCCCATTCCTCACGTTTACCGTTGTCCCCAGACTTCACTCTTTCAACACTTGTATACTTTATAAAGAGCCAGGCATGCCCCTGTCCCTGTCTCTTAAAGCCCTATCAGACTTCCCCTTGTTTGCCGATTGAAGAAAGCCTTATATGGTCTCAAACAAGCGAGAAAAGCCCTTTCTATCTTATTTTATTAGTAAAGCCTAAAGGTAAAGGCCCTGCAAGAAAACTAAAGCGCTAACGAGCGAGTGAAGTATACGTAACGAGGCATTAGAGCAACGGCTTTCAGCTCAATCCGCTGCTTGTTGCCCCTTATGGAGAACTACTCAAGTTTCGCGCAAGTTGCTTAATCCGTTGCTTGTTGCTTTCGAGCCTACGCTTGCTGGGTAGTGAAGTGGTCTGTGAAGGTTAAATAAGACTTGTGTTAAGCAAGCAGAGTAGTCAAGCCGGATAGGCAAAAAAAGCAAGAAGCTGTTTTCGTTCGATCGACGGAATCCATCGTACTTTCACTGCTGCGGGCCGGCTTCATAAAGCACCTTTGGGCAGCAGCTACTATTGGGATGATCAAAATTC